GCTAATGTAGCCTAACTTAAAGCATAACACTGAAGATGTTAAGATGAGTCTTAAAAAGCTCCATGAGCATAAAAGCTTGGTCCTGACTTTATTATTGATTATAGCTATATTTACACATGCAAGTATCCGCGCCCCCGTGAGAATGCCCTAACAGTTCCGTACCCTGGAACAAGGAGCTGGTATCAGGCACAACCTGTTGGTTAGCCTATAACACCTTGCTTTGCCACGCCCTCAAGGGAATTCAGCAGTGATAAACCTTAAGCTATGAGTGAAAACTTGACTTAGTAAATGCTAAGAGGGCCGGTTAAACTCGTGCCAGCCACCGCGGTTATACGAGAGGCCCAAGTCAATAATTAGCGGCGTAAAGAGTGGTTAGAGAAAACTTGTATATTAAAGCCGAATCTCTTCAAAACTGTCATACGTTCACCGAAGATGAGAAGCCCATTCACGAAAGTAGCTTTATTCTCTTGAGTCCACGAAAGCTAAGACACAAACTGGGATTAGATACCCCACTATGCTTAGCCCTAAACATTGACAACATAGTACACTTGTTGTCCGCCTGGGTATTACGAGCATTAGCTTAAAACCCAAAGGACTTGGCGGTGCTTCAAACCCCCCTAGAGGAGCCTGTTCTAGAACCGATAACCCCCGTTCAACCTCACCCTTCCTTGTTCATTTCCGCTTATATACCGCCGTCGTCAGCTTGCCCTGTGAAGGATACGTAGCAAGCAAAATTGGTGTGACCCCAAAACGCCAGGTCGAGGTGTAGCGTATGGAGGGGGAAGATAATGGGCTACATTCTCTGGGACAGAGAATACGAATGATGTGTTGAAATTACATGTCTGAAGGAGGATTTAGCAGTAAGCTGAAAATAGAGTGTTTAGCTGAAATTGGCCCTGAAGCGCGTACATACCGCCCGTCATCCTCTCCGAAACTAGTAAGTCAAATTTAAGTAAAATGCTATTATAGTAAAGGAGAGGCAAGTCGTAACATGGTAAGTGTACCGGAAGGTGTACTTGGAACAAAACAGGTTATAGTTAAATGATCATAACAGTTCCCTTACTCTGAGCTATTATTCGTGGAAGTCGAGTTGACCTGATACTTATAAGCTAGCCGCTACAGCAAAAAACAATATTCCCCCATAAATACCCTCTAAGACACTTTAATATGTTTAAATAAATCATTTTTCTTCCTGAGTATGGGTGACAGAAAAGGATCTCGTCGCGCTATAGGGAAAGTACCGCAAGGGAACGCTGAAAGAGAAGTGAAATAAACCGGTTAAGTTTTAAAAAGCAGAGATTTAAGCTTGTACCTTTTGCATAATGGTTTAGCTAGTAAATTTCAAGCAAAGAGCACTTTAGTTTGATACCCCGAAACTAGGTGAGCTACTCCAAGACAGCCTAAAATAGGGCGAACCCGTCTCTGTGGCAAAAGAGTGGGATGAGCTTTGAGTAGCAGTGACAGGCCTATCGAACCTAGTTATAGCTGGTTGTCTGAGAAATGAATAGAAGTTCAGCCTCTTAAATTCTTCCTTCGTTTATTTATTAAGGAAAACAAAAGAAGTTGAGAGAGTTAGTTAAAGGGGGTACAGCCCCTTTGACATAAGATACAACTTTGCCAGGGGGGTAGAGATCATATATGTGTTATAAAGGTAAAATGTTTTGGTGGGCCTGAAAGCAGCCACCCCTATGGAATGCGTTATACCTCAAATATATGTTTTACCCTAGATTCTGATAACTCCATCTTAACCCCCTAATCTTATCAGGCCGCCCCATGCGATCATGGGAGAGATCATGCTAATATGAGTAATAAGAGGGTGCTTAATCGCCTCTCTCCCTGCACAGGTGTAACTCGGATTGGACTTTCCGCCGAACTTTAACGACCCCAAACAAGGAGGGTCCTGAATAACAAACCCGCCAACTAGAAAATCATTCAATGGAATAACCGTTAAACCCACACTGGTGTGCTTTTAAGGAAAGACTTAAAGAAAAAGAAGGAACTCGGCAAACATCCATGAAGCCTCGCCTGTTTCCCAAAAACTTCGCCTCTTGCTTCCCCCGAATAAGAGGTCCAGCCTGCCCAAGGACCATGTGTTTAACGGCCGCGGTATTTTAACCGTGCGAAGGTAGCGTAATCACTCGTCTTTTAAATAAAGACCCGTATGAACGGTAAAACGAGGGCTTAGCTGTCTCCTTTTTCATGTCAATGAAATTGATCTTCCCGTGCAAAAGCGGGAATTACTTCATAAGACGAGAAGACCCTGTGAAGCTTTAGGCACTAAGACAGATCTGGTTAATACCCCCTAATAAAGAATTAAACTGCTAAACCCTGTCTCAACGTCTTCGGTTGGGGTGACCGCGGGGAATTACATAACCCCCGCGTGGAATAGGAGTATGAGATTAATTTTACTCCCAGAACTAAGAGCCACCACTCTAGTAAGCAGAATCTCTGGCCTTTATGTGATCCGGCAATGCCGATTAACGAACCAAGTTACTCCAGGGATAACAGCGCCATCCTCTTCCAGAGTTCCCATCGACAAGAGGGTTTACGACCTCGATGTTGGATCAGGACATCCTAATGGTGCAGCCGCTATTAAGGGTTTGTTTGTTCAACGATTAATAGTCCTACGTGATCTGAGTTCAGACCGGAGCAATCCAGGTCAGTTTCTATCTATGGTTTAATCTTTTCTAGTACGAAAGGACCGAAAGGAGAGGGCCCATGTTTCAAACACGCCTTGCTCTTACCTGTTGAAGACAACTAAAATAGATAAGAGAAAATATTCGGATTAAATATCAAATTAGCCCGAGATTCAGGGCCATGTTGGGGTGGCAGAGTAGGCTATTTTGCAAGATTTAGGCTTTCCTTATGGGGGTTGAAATCCTCTTCCTAACACAGTTAATACTAAAGTTGGTGGGGGGGGTATATGCGTGGAACATTTTATTATTGATAAAGTTTAGACAATACTTATTTTTTATTTTCTACTTCTTGACTACTCCCTGATCAGCAGGAGGGTTTAGGGAGATGTAATCCTTCAGTGATATCAAATTGATGACCTGGGACCAAAGTGTTGGTCTTGTGGGTTAATTGTTGAAGGTGGTATTTCTTTCTATTGCCCTGTTGATCAGAAAGGGAGGGGTTTAACCTCCACCATTAGCTCCCAAAGCTAATATTCTTAATATATAAAACTACTTTCTGAAAATAGTATGCTTGAATAAAAGAATATTAGACATTGAATTTTTGGGGGGGTAGGGGGGGCTACCGCCCATGTATTTTAGTATATGCACCTGAAATCGATGAATGTGATTCTTGAAAGAATGATTAATATCATTGAACTTTTTATTACTTCTAACACATAATATGAGCGTTCTACCTTATAAAATTGTTTTATTTTCATAGAATGTCAATTGAAAGGAAAATAGATAAAAAATACTATAAGCCCTTTAGAAAGAACGCTCGGCATGCTGGGTGCTCCCATTTATGTTTATCAGCATTCACCTATGTCAGTTACAATAGTTGGAAATGTGGGAGATTATCAATCACATTTCTAAAATAATTAACATAATGGGTACGGAGAGAGCAATTGATGTTGGTGCTTGCTATGTTCTCTTATGTAATATAAAGTTTGAAAATTGTACTTTAGCTAATCATTCAAAGTTTGTCAATCTTCAATTTATGGTTTTTCAACATGTTAGTCTTGTAAGCATTTAAAAGATGGTTGACACCAATAAATGGTGTAAATGCATATTATGTATGGCTTTCAGGTGCATAATATAGGGTAGATGAGACATAAGTCCCTTCTAAGATTAAATGTCTAGATACTAATGATTGTGCTACTTCAGAGAGGGTACTATTTATTAATAGGACATAAATGGTTAGATCCAAGGATTATTGAAGTAAGGAAATTAAGCTAATGTAGCCTAACTTAAAGCATAACACTGAAGATGTTAAGATGAGTCTTAAAAAGCTCCATGAGCATAAAAGCTTGGTCCTGACTTTATTATTGATTATAGCTATATTTACACATGCAAGTATCCGCGCCCCCGTGAGAATGCCCTAACAGTTCCGTACCCTGGAACAAGGAGCTGGTATCAGGCACAACCTGTTGGTTAGCCTATAAATAGGTATCTTTAAGTTATTGGAGGGAGTTGAGGTGCCAATGTTGGTATCTATAAATTATAATTGGGTTCTTGTTGGGATGGCAGAGTTAGGTTAGTGCGCAAGGCCTAAGCCCTTCTTACAGAGGTTCGAGTCCTCTTCTCAACTATGATTTATTCTATGACCCATGTTGTTAATCCTTTAGCTTTTATTGTTCCTGTCCTTTTAGCTGTTGCCTTTCTCACTTTACTTGAACGGAAGGTTTTAGGTTATATGCAATTGCGAAAAGGGCCTAACATCGTTGGGCCATTTGGGCTTCTGCAGCCTATTGCTGATGGGGTTAAGTTGTTTCTTAAGGAGCCTGTTCGTCCTTCTACTTCATCCCCTATTCTGTTCATTTTTGCTCCTATGTTAGCTCTTACATTGGCTCTTACGCTCTGAGCGCCTGTGCCTATGCCTTACTGCGTTGTTGACCTCAATCTTAGTATTTTATTTATCTTGGCACTTTCAAGTCTTGCGGTCTATTCGATTTTAGGTTCGGGTTGAGCATCTAATTCTAAATATGCTCTTATTGGGGCTCTTCGAGCTGTTGCTCAGACTATTTCGTATGAAGTTAGTTTAGGGTTAATTTTGTTAGGTGTTGTTATTTTTACAGGAGGGTTCACTCTTCAATTATTTAATACTGCCCAGGAGAGTGTTTGACTAATTTTACCGGCTTGACCATTAGCTGCAATATGATATATTTCCACATTGGCAGAGACTAATCGAGCGCCCTTTGATCTAACTGAAGGGGAGTCTGAATTAGTTTCTGGGTTTAATGTAGAGTATGCAGGAGGGCCTTTCGCTCTCTTTTTTTTAGCGGAGTATGCTAATATCCTTCTAATGAATACTCTTTCTGCAACTTTATTTTTAGGGGCTTTTCATGCTCCTGCTATTCCTGAGCTTACTTCTATTAACTTGATGACTAAGGCGGCTTTTCTTTCTGTTCTTTTTTTATGGGTTCGGGCTTCTTATCCTCGTTTTCGGTACGACCAACTTATGCACTTAATTTGAAAAAATTTTTTACCTCTTGCGCTTGCCTTCATTGTTTGGCATTTGGCGCTTCCAATTGCGTTTGCAGGTTTACCTCCTCAATTTTAGTTTAGGAGTTGTGCCTGAAAAAGGGCCACTGTGATAGAGTGAATCATGAGGGTTAAATTCCTTCCAGCTCCTTAGAAAAAGGGGACTCGAACCCCATCCGGAGAGATCAAAACTCTCAGTGCTTCCACTACACCATTTTCTAGTAAGGTCAGCTAATTTAAGCTTTCGGGCCCATACCCCGGCAATGTGGGTTAAAATCCTTCCCTTACTAATGAGCCCTTTTCTAATATTTACGTTATTATTTGCATTAGGTCTTGGCACTACAGTCACATTTGCAAGTTCTCATTGATTTTTGGCTTGGATAGGGCTTGAAATTAATACTATTGCTATTTTACCGCTTATAGCGCAGTTTTACCACCCTCGGGCGATTGAAGCCACTTTAAAGTATTTTCTGACCCAAGCGACTGCTGCTTCAACTCTTCTTTTTGCAACGGTTACAAACGCGTGATTGACTGGGCAATGGGATATTCAACATATAACACATCTTGTTCCGAGCACTTTATTTATTCTTGCTCTTGCTCTTAAAATTGGCTTAGCTCCAATACATATTTGGCTCCCAGAGGTTCTTCAGGGTTTGGATTTTACTACGGGTTTAATTTTATCTACCTGGCAAAAGCTTGCCCCTTTTGCTTTACTTGTTCAGGTTGTACCCCCTAAGACTCCTCTTTTAATTATATTAGGTTTGGTGTCGACTTTTGTTGGGGGTTGAGGGGGGTTGAATCAGACGCAGTTGCGTAAAGTTCTTGCGTACTCTTCAATTGCACATCTTGGTTGGATAGTCCTTGTTATGCAATTTACTCCTGTGCTTACCCTTCTTACTCTATTTATATATCTTGTTATGACTTTTTCAACATTTCTTGTATTTAAATGAGTTAGTGCAACTAACATTAATGCTCTAGCTTCTTCTTGGACTAAGGCTCCTGCAGTAACAGCTCTAATACCTCTTGTTCTTCTCTCATTGGGCGGCTTACCTCCGCTTTCAGGTTTTATGCCTAAATGACTTATTTTACAAGAATTAGCTAAACAAGACTTAGCTATTACGGCTACTGTGGCGGCCCTCAGTGCGCTTCTTAGCTTATACTTTTACTTACGGTTATGTTATGCTATAGCTTTAACAATATTTCCTAATAATCCGGGGGGCATGTTTCCTTGGCGTTTCCAGTCGTCCCAAGTCACATTTCCTCTTGCCATTTCTATTATGGTCAGTCTTATTTTGCTTCCGCTTACCCCGACAGTTGTAACTCTGTTTCTTTTTTAGGAGCTTAGGTTAATATTAGACCGAGGGCCTTCAAAGCCCTTAGTGGGGGTGGGAGTCCTCCAGACCCTGTAAGACCTGCGGGATATTAGCCCACATTGGCTGCATGCAAAACAGGTGCTTTAATTAAGCTAAGGCCTTACTAGACGGGCGGGCCTTGATCCCACAATTTCTTAGTTAACAGCTAAGCGCTCAAACCAGCAAGCGTCCGTCTAATCCCCCAGGGGAAAGCCCTGGCAGGCGTTTACCTGCTTCTTCAGATTTGCAATCTAATGTGTACAACACCTCAGAGCTTGGTAGAAAGAGGGTTTGAACCTCTGTTCATGGGATTACAATCCACCGCTTAACACTCAGCCATCCTACCTATGGTCATTACTCGTTGATTTTTTTCTACTAACCACAAAGATATTGGTTCCCTTTATCTTGTTTTCGGCTTGTGGGCTGGCATGGTTGGTTCTGCTTTGAGTCTATTAGTTCGAGCAGAACTTAGTCAGCCAGGTTCTTTACTTGGGAACGATCAGATTTTTAATGTGATTGTTACAGCCCATGCGTTTGTCATGATTTTTTTTATAGTTATGCCTACTATAATTGGTGGTTTTGGAAATTGGCTTGTGCCCCTTATGCTCGGAGCGCCTGATATGGCATTCCCCCGTATAAATAATATAAGTTTTTGACTTCTTCCGCCATCGCTGCTCCTGCTTTTGACTTCCTCAGCGGTTGAAGCAGGGGCTGGGACTGGGTGAACAGTTTACCCTCCTCTTGCTGGTAATCTTGCTCACGCAGGGGCTTCTGTTGATTTAGCTATTTTTTCTCTTCATCTTGCAGGTATTTCCTCTATTTTGGGTGCGATTAATTTTATTACAACAATTATCAATATGAAGGCTCCTGCTATTTCTCTTTATCAGACACCTCTGTTTGTGTGGTCCGTTTTGATTACAGCAGTGCTTCTTCTTTTGTCTCTTCCTGTGTTAGCTGCTGGTATTACGATGTTATTAACCGATCGTAATTTAAATACAACGTTTTTTGATCCTGCGGGTGGGGGTGATCCAATTCTTTATCAGCACTTGTTTTGGTTCTTTGGCCATCCAGAAGTTTATATTTTGATTCTTCCAGGGTTTGGGATTATTTCACATATTGTTGCATATTACTCTGGGAAGAAAGAACCCTTCGGGTACATAGGCATGGTTTGAGCTATAATAGCCATTGGTCTGCTAGGGTTTATTGTTTGAGCTCATCATATGTTTACGGTTGGTATGGACGTTGATACGCGAGCTTACTTTACCTCAGCCACAATAATTATTGCTATCCCAACTGGTGTGAAAGTCTTTAGTTGACTTGCGACACTTCATGGGGGCGTGCTTAAGTGAGAAGCCCCATTTCTTTGGGCTCTTGGTTTTATTTTTCTTTTTACAGTAGGAGGTTTGACGGGAATTGTGTTGGCTAATTCTTCTTTGGACATCATTCTTCATGACACTTATTATGTAGTTGCGCATTTTCATTACGTTCTTTCAATAGGGGCAGTATTCGCTATTATAGGGGGTTTTACTCATTGGTTTCCTTTATTTACTGGATTTACTCTTCATGAGACTTGAACAAAAATACATTTTGCGCTTATGTTTACAGGAGTAAATTTAACTTTCTTCCCTCAGCATTTCCTTGGGCTTGCTGGTATGCCTCGTCGATACTCGGATTACCCAGATGCATATGCTCTGTGGAACACTATTTCTTCTTTGGGTTCCATGGTTTCCCTTGTGGCAGTAATTCTTCTTATGTTAATTATTTGAGAAGCTTTTTCTGCTAAACGTGAAGTATTATGTGTTCCATTTACTTCTACCCACTTAGAATGGCTTCATGGTTGTCCTCCTCCATATCATACTTTTGAGGAGCCCCCATTCGTTCAAGTCCATTGTGCGCTTGCACGAGAAAGGGAGGAGTCGAACCCCCTTAATTTGGTTTCAAGCCAATCGCATAACCACTCTGCCACTTTCTTTAAGATACTAGTAAAGAATTTACATTGCCTTGTCAAGGCAGAGTCGCGGGTTAGACCCCCGCGTATCTTGTATCGTTATGGCGCACTCTGCCCAGCTAGGTTTTCAAGATGCATCTTCTCCCCTTATGGAAGAACTTCTTCATTTTCATGATCATGCTTTAATAATTGTATTTCTTATTAGCGTATTAGTACTTTATATCATTACCTGTATAATTACAACTAAACTGTCAGATAAGCTTATTCTTGATTCTCAAGAAATTGAGATTATTTGGACAGTTCTTCCTGCAATTACATTGATTTTGATTGCTCTTCCCTCTCTTCGGATTCTATATTTAATGGATGAGATTAACGATCCTCATCTGACTATTAAGGCCATAGGTCATCAGTGGTACTGATCTTATGAATATACTGACTATGAAGATCTTGGTTTTGATTCTTATATAATTCCAACCCAAGATTTGACTCCAGGTCAATTCCGTCTTTTAGAAGCAGATCATCGAATGGTTGTTCCAGTTGAGTCACCTATTCGAGTCCTGATTTCAGCTGAAGATGTGCTTCATTCATGAGCGGTCCCCACTCTTGGTATTAAAATAGATGCAGTCCCCGGTCGATTAAACCAAACAGCTTTTATTACTGCCCATTCCGGGGTATTTTACGGCCAATGTTCCGAAATTTGTGGAGCTAATCATAGTTTTATGCCTATTGTAGTTGAAGCAGTCCCTTTAAACCACTTTGAAACTTGGACTGCTTCGGTGCTAGAGGAAGTTTCGCTGAGAAGCTTATATAGGGGAAGCGTTGGCCTTTTAAGCTAAAGATAGGTGGCTCCTAATCACCCTCAACGGCATGCCTCAATTGAATCCGTCTCCTTGATTGGCTATTATATTGTTTTCATGAATAACATTTTTAATTATTGTTCTTCCTAAAATCATGGCTCATCTGCACCCGAATGAGCCTGTTTTACGGGATTCAGGAAAATTTGAAACAGGCATTTGAAATTGACCGTGACTGTAAGCTTATTTGACCAGTTTTCATCCCCTATATTCTTAGGGATTCCTCTACTAGCGCTTGCTCTCACTTTGCCTTGAATTTTTTTTCCTGCCCCTTCATTACGTTGGTGAAAAAATCGTATGTTGGCTTTACAAAGTTGATTTATTAATCGGTTTACTCAACAAATTCTAATGCCTCTTAGTCTTGGAGGACATAAGTGAGCCTTAATTTTAACCTCGCTTATGATTTTTCTTATTACTTTAAATATATTAGGTCTTCTTCCATACACTTTCACTCCTACAACTCAGCTTTCGCTTAATTTGGCTTTCGCCTTCCCGCTTTGACTAGCAACAGTCCTTATTGGTATGCGTAATCAGCCCACAGTTGCTTTAGGCCATTTTCTACCAGAGGGTACCCCTACGCCTCTTATTCCTATTTTAATTATTATCGAGACAATTAGCTTATTTATCCGTCCTTTAGCTTTGGGTGTGCGGCTTACTGCTAATCTTACAGCTGGCCATCTTCTTATGCAACTAACTTCAACAGCGGTTTTTGCTATGTTGTCTTTAATGCCTGCAGTAGCGGTATTAACAGGAGTTCTCTTGTTAGTGCTGACTCTTTTGGAAGTTGCTGTGGCTATGATCCAAGCTTATGTATTTGTTTTACTTTTAAGTCTTTATCTGCAAGAAAATGTTTAATGGCCCACCAAGCACACGCGTATCATATAGTAGATCCTAGCCCTTGGCCCTTGACAGGGGCTATTGCTGCTCTTCTTATAACATCTGGACTCGCAATTTGATTCCATTTTCACTCCATGATGCTTCTTTATCTGGGTTTTGTTCTTCTTCTTCTAACTATATATCAGTGGTGACGAGATATTATCCGAGAAGGGACATTCCAGGGACACCATACACCCCCCGTCCAAAAAGGTTTGCGGTTTGGAATAATTCTTTTTATTACATCTGAGGTCTTTTTCTTTTTAGGGTTTTTTTGAGCTTTTTACCACTCTAGTTTAGCTCCTACCCCTGAACTAGGTGGTTGCTGGCCTCCCACTGGTATTACCACCTTGGACCCTTTCGAAGTACCCTTGCTTAATACGGCTGTTCTATTGGCCTCTGGAGTTACAGTAACTTGGGCTCATCATAGTATTATGGAAGGTGAGCGTAAACAAGCCATTCATTCTTTAGTACTTACAATTCTTCTTGGCTTCTATTTTACATTTCTTCAAGCCATGGAGTACTATGAGGCGCCCTTTACTATCGCCGACGGAGTCTATGGTTCTACATTCTTTGTAGCTACAGGTTTCCACGGGTTGCACGTTATTATTGGTTCCACATTCTTGGCTGTTTGCCTGCTTCGCCAGGTTCAATATCATTTTACATCAGAACATCATTTTGGATTTGAGGCAGCCGCTTGGTATTGGCACTTTGTGGACGTTGTCTGACTTTTCCTTTATATTTCAATTTACTGATGAGGTTCATAATCTTTCTAGTACTAAGTTAGTATTAGTGACTTCCAATCATTAGGTCTTGGTTAAAATCCAAGGAAAGATAATGAATTTAATCATGGCTATTATTATTATTACTAGCTTTCTTTCAGCTATTTTAGCTATTGTTTCATTTTGATTGCCTCAGATGAGCCCCGACCATGAAAAACTTTCCCCATATGAATGTGGCTTTGACCCTCTTGGTACGGCCCGATTGCCTTTTTCCCTTCGATTTTTTTTAGTTGCTATTTTATTCCTGCTGTTTGATTTAGAGATTGCACTTCTTTTGCCTCTACCATGAGGGGATCAGTTAGCTTCGCCGACCCTAACTTTCCTTTGGGCTTCAGCTGTTTTAGTTCTTCTTACTTTAGGCTTGATTTATGAGTGACTGCAAGGAGGTCTTGAATGGGCTGAATAGGTGACTAGTTTAAGAAAAACATTTGATTTCGGCTCAAAAGCTCGTGGTTAGAATCCATACTCACCTAATGACTCTTGTTCACTATGTTTTTTCTTCAGCTTTTATTCTGGGACTCACTGGGCTTGCACTCCATCGAACTCATCTTCTTTCTGCCCTACTTTGTCTAGAGGCAATAATGCTTTCTTTGTTTATTGCCCTTTCTTTATGAACTCTTCAGTTGGGTGCTACTAGCTTTTCAGCTGCCCCTTTGCTCCTTTTAGCGTTTTCAGCTTGTGAGGCTAGTGTGGGTCTTGCATTGCTAGTGGCTGCTTCACGGACTCACGGTAGTGATCGTTTACAGAGCTTAAGTTTACTACAATGTTAAAAGTCCTTATCCCCACATTAATATTGATTCCTACAATTTGGTTAGTTCCTGCTAAGTGACTCTGACCCTCGACTTTAGCGCATGCTCTTCTTATTGCGGTAGCTAGTGTCAGTTGATTTAAAAATTTATCAGAGACGGGGTGAACCTTTCTTAATAGTTACATAGCCACAGATCCGCTTTCCACGCCTCTATTAGCTTTAACTTGTTGGCTTTTACCGCTTATAATTCTTGCGAGCCAAAATCACACAGCACTTGAGCCTATTAACCGTCAACGATTGTATGTAACCCTTCTAGTTTCCTTACAGGTTTTCCTAATCTTGGCTTTTAGTGCTACTGAAGTTATTATATTCTATGTGATGTTTGAGGCCACTTTAATTCCCACCTTATTTTTGATTACTCGATGGGGTAATCAGGCAGAGCGTCTTAATGCAGGTACCTACTTTTTGTTTTATACTTTAGCTGGCTCTCTTCCTCTTCTGGTTGCCCTCCTTCTTCTTCAGAGTAGTACTGGCACTCTTTCTCTTCTAGTTCTTCAATTTTGTAATCCTCTTCAGCTTACTTCTTTTGCAGACAAGCTCTGGTGAGCAGGGTGTTTACTGGCTTTTTTGGTAAAAATACCTCTTTATGGAGTTCATTTATGGCTCCCTAAAGCTCATGTTGAAGCGCCAATTGCTGGTTCAATGATTCTTGCTGCTATTTTACTGAAACTGGGGGGCTACGGAATAATACGAATTCTCTCGGTACTGGAGCCCCTTACTAATGAGCTTAGTTATCCTTTTATTATCTTTGCACTTTGAGGCGTAATTATGACTGGTTTAATTTGTTTACGTCAGACAGATTTAAAATCCTTAATTGCTTATTCTTCGGTAGGTCATATGGGTCTTGTGGTAGGCGGGATTCTAATTCAAACTCCCTGAGGGTTTACAGGGGCGTTGATTCTTATAATTGCGCACGGCCTCACTTCTTCAGCTTTATTTTGTCTAGCTAATACAAATTATGAGCGGACCCATAGTCGGACAATAATTCTGGCTCGGGGGCTTCAGGTGGCGCTTCCGTTAATGGCAACTTGATGGTTTTTTACTAGTCTTGCTAATTTAGCTTTACCTCCTCTTCCTAATCTCATAGGGGAATTAATAATTATTACCTCCTTGTTCAATTGGTCGTGGTGAAGTCTCATTTTTACAGGAGTGGGGACTCTCATTACGGCGAGTTACTCCCTCTATATGTTCATTATAACTCAGCGTGGGCCTTTGCCAGTGCATATTGTTGCTCTTGAGCCTTCTCATTCTCGAGAACATCTTTTACTGTTTCTTCATCTTTTGCCCTTAATTCTGTTAATTTTCAAGCCTCAGCTAATCTTTGGTTGGGCTTCTTAGCGAATATAGTTTAATTAAAACATTAGATTGTGATTCTAATAATAGAGGTTAGATTCCTCTTGTTCACCGAGAGAGGCCCGTGGCAATGGAAACTGCTAATTTTCGCTACCTTGGTTAGACTCCGAGGCTCACTCGACATGCTGCTAAAGGATTACAGTTCATCCACTGGTCTTAGGAGCCAACAATTCTTGGTGCAAATCCAAGTGGCAGCTATGTTTATAACATCAAACATGTTAGCATGAAATGCTATTCTAATCCTGGTAGTTTTGATTCTACCTATCTTTACCACTTTGCAAATCCGCTCGTTAGAGCCTAACTGAGGGGTTTCTAATGTTAAATTTTCAGTTAAATTAGCTTTTTTTATTAGTTTAGGTCCTCTTTTCTTTCTTATCTACGAGGGTGGGGAAGTAGTAGTTGCTAATTTAACTTGATTAGAGACTTTAACTTTTAATATTGATGTCAGTTTTAAGTATGATTACTATTCAGTTGTTTTCACTCCTATTGCTCTTTATGTTACTTGATCTATTTTAGAGTTTACTGGGTGGTACATACATGCGGATCCTTATATGAATCGATTCTTCAAGTACCTTCTTGTTTTTTTGGCTGCTATAATTATCCTTGTTACTGCTAATAATGTTTTACAACTTTTTATTGGTTGAGAGGGGGTGGGTATTATGTCGTTTCTTTTAATTAGTTGATGGCACGGTCGTGCGGACGCAAACACTGCGGCTCTTCAAGCTGTAGTTCTTAATCGAATTGGGGATATTGGGCTGATTTTAGCGATAGCACATATTGCGGTAAAATTAAATACGTGAGAGTTATCAGAGCTGTTTGCACTATCTCAAGAAAAAAGTGTTACGCTATTGTCGGTAGGGCTCGTTATTGCTGCAACTGGTAAGTCAGCTCAATTCGGGCTTCATCCATGATTACCCTCTGCTATGGAAGGTCCTACTCCTGTCTCCGCTCTTCTTCATTCTAGTACTATAGTTGTTGCTGGTATTTTTTTACTCATTCGATTGAATCCTTTATTTAGTAATAATCAGACAGTTCTTACTATTTGTTTATGTCTGGGTGCTTTGACTACTCTATTTACTGCTGGCTGTGCTCTTACTCAGAATGATATTAAAAAAATCATTGCTTTTTCTACGTCCAGTCAGCTTGGTTTAATAATGGTGGCTATTGGTATTAATCAGCCTCAGCTTGCTTTTTTCCACATTTGTACGCATGCATTTTTCAAAGCTATACTTTTCCTTTGTGCAGGTTCAATTATTCATAGTCTTGATGACGAGCAAGATATTCGAAAAATGGGAGGAATGTTTTCTCTTGCACCTGTCACCTCCTCTTGTTTCACGATTGGCAGCTTAGCGCTCACAGGTGCCCCCTTCATAGCAGGCTTCTTTTCAAAAGATGCTATCATTGAAGCATTAAACACGTCCCATTTGAACGCCTGAGCCCTTGCCCTTACTCTTTTAGCTACTTCTTTTACAGCCGTTTATAGCCTTCGACTAATCTTCTTCGTAGTTATAGGATATCCCCGTTTTAGTGTTTACACGCCTATTAACGAAAATAACCCAGCAGTTGTTAACCCTATTACACGTCTTGCTTGAGGGAGCATCATTGCTGGTTACCTCATTGTGCAGACAATATTACCCTTTAAACCTCCTGTTATGACTATGCCACCCTTGGTTAAGGTAGCTGCCCTTGTTATTTCGTTTGTTGGGTGTTTCATTGCCTTGGGATTAGTTTATATCGCTGATAAGCAATTAAAGTTAACCCCCAACTTGTCACCCCACCGCTTCTCTAATATGCTGGGTTTCTTCCCTACTGTAGTCCATCGTGCACTTTCTAAACTTGCCCTTGTTATTGGACATAAAATTGCTTCCCAAATAATTGACTTAGCTTGAATAGAAAAACTACTTCCTAAAGCCATTGTTAAACTTAATAAGGTACTTTCTATACTTATCAGTGATGTACAGCGAGGCAAAATTAAAACATTTCTTGTATTTTTCTTGCTGGCGGTGGCCCTCACATTTCTAATATTCATCCTTTAAACTGCGCGAAGACTCCCGCGGTTTAATCCGCGTGTCAGCTCAAGTACTACTAATAAAGCTACAAGCAAGACTCAAGCACTGAGCAGTAGCATTCCCCCACCGTCATTGAATATTCATGCGACTCCTTGTGAGTCTGCTCGTAACACTGCCAAATTTCCTAATTCGTCAACAGGGGTTCAAGAAGCTTCATATCATTCTGCTCAGAATATTACTGAGATTACGGTTAATACCGCAATGTAAGCTATAGAGTAAACTAGGACTGAACGATTTCCTCAACTCTCTGGGTAGGGCTCCGCAGCTAAAGCCGCTGAATATGCAAATACAACTAGCATGGCTCCTAGGTAAATTAAAAACAAAACTAAGGCTAAAAAATGCCCGCCATGTCCTACCAAGAGCCCGCATCCTATACTGGCCAGCATAACTAAACTAAAAGCGGCGTAATAGGGCGAAGGGTTCGAGGCAACTCCGGTCACGCCTACCACCAACCCAAATAAACAAATAGACATAATATAAGTCATGAATTTCTGCCAGGGTTTTAACCAAGACCAGTGACTTGAAAAACCACCGTTGTATTTCAACTACAGAAACCCCCTAATGGCTAGCTTACGTAAAACTCATCCCCTCCTAAAAGTTGCAAATGATGCTCTTGTAGACCTACCTGCTCCGTCTAATATCTCGGCTTGATGGAACTTTGGTTCTCTATTAGGGTTGTGTTTGGCGGCCCAGATTTTGACCGGACTTTTTTTAGCCATGCATTATACATCTGATATTTCAATGGCCTTTTCATCGGTGGCGCATATCTGCCGAGATGTAAATTACGGTTGATTAATCCGAAATCTTCATGCTAATGGTGCTTCTTTCTTCTTCATTTGTCTTTACCTTCATATTGGTCGAGGTCTTTATTACGGTTCTTATCTTTTTAAAGAAACATGAAACATTGGGGTGGTTCTTTTCTTATTAGTGATGATGACCGCTTTTGTCGGTTATGTTTTACCCTGAGGGCAAATGTCTTTCTGAGGGGCTACTGTCATCACCAACCTCCTTTCCGCGGTGCCTTATGTGGGCAATACGCTAGTGCAATGGATTTGAGGGGGGTTTTCAGTCGATAATGCTACGCTCACTCGATTTTTTGCTTTTCACTTCCTTTTCCCCTTTGTTATTGCAGCTGCAACCTTCTTGCATTTGCTTTTTTTACATGAGACAGGCTCTAATAACCCGTTGGGTTTAAATTCAGATGCTGATAAAATCCCTTTTCATCCCTACTTCACTTATAAAGATCTTCTGGGGTTTGCGGTACTTCTTATTTGTCTCACTGCGCTAGCTCTATTCTCCCCCAATCTTTTAGGGGATCCTGACAACTTTACTCCTGCAAACCCGCTTGTTACCCCGCCCCACATCAAACCGGAATGGTATTTTTTGTTTGCATATGCTATTCTACGTTCAATTCCTAATAAGTTGGGGGGAGTTCTTGCTCTTCTGGCTTCTATTTTAGTTCTTATGGTTGTGCCAATTCTTCACACATCTAAGCAACGAGGGCTTACATTTCGCCCTATTACCCAATTTCTTTTTTGAACTCTTATTGCAAATGTCCTTATCTTAACTTGAATTGGGGGAATGCCGGTAGAGCACCCTTTTGTTGTTATTGGTCAGATTGCGTCAATCCTCTATTTTAGCCTTTTCCTAATTTTATTTCCGTTAGCAGGCTGATTTGAAAATAAAATTCTTCAATGGCATTGCACTAGTAGCTCAGTGTTAGAGCGTTGGCCTTGTAAGTCAAATGTCGGAGGTTAAACTCCTCCCTATTGCCTTTCCACAGGGTTTATTTTACAAGGGTAGACTTTTTGAATGTAACATAAGTAAACAATAAAACATAGCAAAATAAAATGTAGATAAAGAAGAAAATTTAATTTTAGCATACAAGTGAAAAGCTTTAAGACCCCTAAGTTTTTAGTGTTATTCTTTAAGTAGGTGACATTAGCCTAGCCCTTCTTACTTTAACTGAGTCTTTTTGGGGCCGATCCTTATTTGGGCGCTCTTATGCTGTAGGGTAAATAATCAGGAGGCATGCTGCTAGGTAGTTTAAACCTAGCTTTATAGATTTAATAAGTAATTACTTGGCTTTATACGGTTGGAAGATAATTTTTATTGACTTGCTGCAGGCAATGTGTTTGGTATCCAAGTAGAATAATGAAAATAATTTATAATTTTTTCTACTTTGGGACCTCATAAAGTAGCACTAACAATCAGTGAGTCTTCAAAGTTGATTTCTGCGGTTGAACCTCCACAGTTGCTGATTATTATTTATACTAGAGAGGTTTAAACTGATCTTTTAATAGTTTTTAAACATTACATTATAACTGCTAACTTCCCTGCTTACCTCAAAGCTAATATTCTTAATATATGAAACTACTTTCTGAAAATAGTATGCTTGAATAAAAGAATATTAGACATTGAATTTTTGGGGGGGTAGGGGGGGGGGGGGTATATGCGTGGAACATTTTATTATTGATAAAGTTTAGACAATACTTATTTTTTATTTTCTACTTCTTGACTACTCCCTGATCAGCAGGAGGGTTTAGGGAGATGTAATCCTTCAGTGATATCAAATTGATGACCTGGGACCAAAGTGTTGGTCTTGTGGGTTAATTGTTGAAGGTGGTATTTCTTTCTATTGCCCTGTTGATCAGAAAGGGAGGGGTTTAACCTCCACCATTAGCTCCCAAAGCTAATATTCTTAATATATAAAACTACTTTCTGAAAATAGTATGCTTGAATAAAAGAATATTAGACATTGAATTTTTGGGGGGGTAGGGGGGGCTACCGCCCATGTATTTTAGTATATGCACCTGAAATCGATGAATGTGATTCTTGAAAGAATGATTAATATCATTGAACTTTTTATTACTTCTAACACATAATATGAGCGTTCTACCTTATAAAATTGTTTTATTTTCATAGAATGTCAATTGAAAGGAAAATAGATAAAAAATACTATAAGCCCTTTAGAAAGAACGCTCGGCATGCTGGGTGCTCCCATTTATGTTTATCAGCATTCACCTATGTCAGTTACAATAGTTGGAAATGTGGGAGATTATCAATCACATTTCTAAAATAATTAACATAATGGGTACGGAGAGAGCAATTGATGTTGGTGCTTGCTATGTTCTCTTATGTAATATAAAGTTTGAAAATTGTACTTTAGCTAATCATTCAAAGTTTGTCAATCTTCAATTTATGGTTTTTCAACATGTTAGTCTTGTAAGCATTTAAAAGATGGTTGACACCAATAAATGGTGTAAATGCATATTATGTATGGCTTTCAGGTGCATAATATAGGGTAGATGAGACATAAGTCCCTTCTAAGATTAAATGTCTAGATACTAATGATTGTGCTACTTCAGAGAGGGTACTATTTATTAATAGGACATAAATGGTTAGATCCAAGGATTATTGAAGTAAGGAAATTAA